ATATAGGATATTTTAAGAAGTGAACATCTTTCTTAGTAGCGGGGTCGGGGGAAAGAATGGGAAAGGTGATTTCACTATATTTCTGACCGGGGACAGGCCCTATCACAAGAATATTTTTTTTATTAGGGCGATAGCTCTGAAAAGACAAATTGCCTATCTTTTCTTTAATCTCGGGAGAAATACGATCGGAAGGAGCTAATTCAAACCCCTCTGGTAAAATAAGAACAGCCCCCACATTCAAACCCCCTCTCTTACCGTTAGCAAGAACTTGTTTCACTTGCTTATCATAAGGAATTCGCACAACTGCTTCAAATACAGTATCAGGAAGTACCGCTTGTGGAACCTCAATATCCACGGGTTTATTAGCTAAATGACAATTAGCACATACAATACGCCCAGTCGCTTCTCGTGGATTTTCATAACTCTGCTGCGCAAAAATGGGATATGCACTTGAAATGGATGTCCGAGTTATGATATATATAATGAGCGATACGGAAATAGATCGAGTAATCTGTTCCTTTATCCAAGAAAAAGTATTTCTAGTTTGCATGGTCTAATCATTGATCCGAAAAATTTATACAATAAATTGGGTAGGTCGCCGGTATAGTTCCCTATCCACGATTCTGCTATTTACTGGAATCATTTTACTGGAATACTATAGGATGAAAATCCCCCGAATCAAAAGTTTTTAATACTTATGTATAACTACAAAGTAAGAACCATTCTAATTGATTAAATGAATATCGGTGGATCATTTATCAATCATTCATTGAATGATAAATAACTACAAGTGACGGAGATATACGATTTAAATAACGGAAAATCCAATATTTCAAAATAGTATCGAGAATAACTGGAAAAGTGGAAACAAGACCAGATATAATTTGATCATTATGAACAAATCCAAAATCTTTGTAGACAGAACCAATCATTAGTTCCCAACCGTGGGGTGAATGAAATCCGATACATAAATCGGTTAATAAAAGAATCGAAAAAGCTTTTACTGTATCACTTAAGTTATATAGGAATTCCTGAGCCCACGAGTTAAGAATAGCAAGTTCTTCATTACCTAAAAGAGAATAAGCGCTTAGAATAAGAAAAGAGATTATATTTGTCGAGAAGTGCAAAATTGTATGGATACGATCCTCATTGTGTATCTTGACTAATTGGATCGTTTCTTTGTGGATTCCTATAGAAAGCTTTTGTGGATGTGTCTCCGAGTATTCCTTGATCATTTCGTCCAAGAAGAGGATTTCCTCTAATTCTATGAACTTTTCTAGAATACTTTTTTCTTGAATATCATTCAAAAAAATTTCGGATTGACCAGTATTTGACCAATTAGTAACCCAAGATTCCATACTTTTCGTAAATGAGAGAGAAATCCACCAGGGCAAAAATACTATAGATGTAAGATAGAAAAGAGGAGTGAATGCTTTCTTTTTTGCCATTTTTCACCTGGGAATTTTTAATTTTTAATTAACACACTTCATTTGTCGACTCTATGTGATCGAAAATTTCTTTCAAATATGAGTTCTAGATAAGGTATCAAACCTATGAATCTATTTTATTTGTGATTTTCTTTGAATCTAGAAAGAATACAGAAATAGACTCCACCTCGAATTTCGAATTCGAATGAAGAAATAATCAAAAATATTGTTTCCAGATATCTCGATTCATCAAATTCCAAACAAGTGTCTCCTTGCGATGAATGACCGAAAGAAGTACTTTAAGGAATGAATATTATTAATATTTTGAGACGAAGGAACTCCTTTTCTATCAAAATATCCAATAATACAAAAATTTCAACGATTCGCCATAGCCAAGAATAGAATAATTGAGAGAAAGATAGTGTGATGATCAAAAAAATGAGCGGCAAAACAAACAAGACAGAAATGGGCCAGTTATCATTACTAAGAAAACCTATTATTGCTTAGTAAAGAACACAAACGAAAGGATAAAAAGGGATCGATTGACAAAAAAGAAAAATTTCTTTCTTTCGAAATCGTTTGATATATGAGATGAATTGAATCTATTAACTATTAGTATTAGTTAGTATTAGTTCAATTTCTTACTTGTTTCAATTGAGTTGCATAGATTTGGAATGGATTTGGATACACATAAAAAAAGAGTTTTGTTTTATGGTTGTTCCATATACGCCGGCTTTGGCTCGACCGAACGTTCTGACGAAACTTCAGTTAAGTTATGTTATAGAAAAAAGAGGATTTCCCTCCTGCTGAGAAAACATTCGTTCTTCAGCCCAGTTCCTTTTCTCAAAATCAAAAGACTTCAATAGGTACGCGCAAGAAATAGGCCAATTGCGCGGCTTTTTGTTCAATTTCTCGTGGAGTCAAATTCTCATCAGTACGGGTCAACGGAATAACCCCCCGACCTCTGATGTCCATATAAAGGACATGACGAGCATAAATACCCTCTTTAACTTCTATTCGAACGGATTGAATATCCTTTATAAGGAATCGGAGGAATATGCGACGATTTTTTCCAGGAAATCCCCAACGAAAAATACACACTATTCCCTCCTTTCTATCGAATCGATCATACCCACTACCTACATTCCAAAAAATTGTGCACCACAAATAGGAACTAATAAATAGACCCGCGATTCCGTAGAAAGACATCACAATTCCTTGTGGAAAAAAAATAATTGGCTGAGACGAAACAAAAGATATCAAATTTCTACCAAGATAACTGGAAGTTCCAGCCAATAAGAATCCTAATGAACCTAAAAAAACGATAAGGGCCCAGCAAAAATTACTTAGTTTTCGAGACCCTGTTATAAGTTCTATCCATATATGTTCTGATTGCCAACTCATACTTGATCCGATTGTATTTTATTGGAATTGAGAGAATACCCCATTTTGCCTTTCCTTTTTTGTTTCCGAAGGAACTCTCATCAACTAGCACTAGTTTGATGTGAACTAGCACTAGTTTGATGTGAAGCTTTAGGAGTCATTCATCAAATTGCTTAGATCTAAAATAATAACATACCCTTCATAGGATCCCAATATACATATGGATCCACCAACTTTACATTTTAGGCATCCAGCGATGCTGATCTATTTGAAACTAGCTAGGATTCATTTATCCATAGATCATTTTCTGCGGGCATAAGAGCCTTTTCCTTTCTGTTCGGCGGAAATCACATATTATACTCTATTTTCCAAAATAAACATCCGTGTTATGCTACAGTTTCAAAAAAAAGGCTGAGGTTGCGTCCTCTCCGATCTAAACAATTTTATTTTTTTGAACATGAAGAAATAAAGAAGCCATTGCAATTGCCGGAAATACTAGGCCCACTAAAGGCACAAAAATAGAAGGAAGATTGAAAGTTGTCATAAAATGGTACCTCGATTTACTATATTGTACCTGTTAGTATTTTTTTTGAATATTTTATATTTATACTAATTATAATTCAGAATTGTGATTATTATGAATTCGTAGTTATTAGTAATTAATTCAATTTGAAAATTCTTTTTTTATTAGATTTTTTTATTAGAGATATAAGTATCTATATATATAGATATATATCTAAGTGAGTATATAGAAGAAATCCAAGGAATGTAGAACCAAATAAATGGACTTATTCATCTTTCTACATGAAAGATCCGTATGATAATCAACTTGATTATTTTTCTTTATTTCTTTGTGTTTTGTCTTCGAATTTACTAAAAAAAGAGTTATCCGCAACTTTTGATTCTTTCTACAATTCGATCTTAAGTCACTAAAGAAAACTCCATTCTTATTTACTTTGATTCCGAGAAGTTAACTACTTGTTTACTACAAATAAAATAATTGAACTTAGTGTAATTGAACTTAGTGCGCCCTACTTGATGGAATTGGAATTCAAAGGAAAGAAGGCGTGCAGTTTAAATAACTCACTCAGAACGCTTTTTAAAAGATTACGCGGTACAAGTAGATCGAATAAGCCCTTCTGGAATAAATATTCAGCCACTTGTGAACCCTCGGGTACTGTTTTATTCAATGTTTGTTCAATTACTCTTTTACCCGCAAATGCAATGTAGGAGTTGGGTTCGGCAATAATGATATCTCCCAACATACCAAAACTGGCTGTTACCCCACCAGTAGTAGGAGATGTAAGGATTGAGACATAAAATAACTTTTTATTTGATTGATAATCATATAAGGCAGACGATATTTTAGCCATTTGCATCAAGCTCAAACTTCCTTCTTGCATGCGTGCCCCCCCCGAAGCGCACACTATAATAAGTGGTAGAAATCGATTGGTAGCGTACTCAATCAAACGGGTGATTTTCTCACCGACTACGGATCCCATACTACCCCCCATAAACTGAAAATCCATAACCCCGAGTGCTACGGGAACACCATTTAGTTGACCTATGCCTGTTTGAACAGCCTCAGTTAATCCTGTCTTTCGTTGATAAGAATCAATACGATCTTTATAAGGCTCCTCCTCCGAATGAAATCCAATGGGATCCAGAGAGACCATGTCTTCATCCATAGGATCCCAAGTACCGGGGTCGATCGAAACTTCGATTCTTTCTGAACTACTCATTTTCAAATGATATCCACATTGTTCACAAATATTCATTTTTGATTTCAAAAATCTCTTATAATTTAATCCATAACAATTTTCGCATTGAACCCACAAATGCCTGTAGTTTTGAGTTGCATCAAGATCATTAGCCCTTTCTCCTAGAGTTAAATCATTGCTCTTCTCGTGGGTTTGTCTACTAGATCCCCCGCTTTCACTATTAGTTCTACGTTTATCAAAAACGCGCCTAGAAATGTAACTGTCACTACTATCACTTACAATGGACGTATCAATACAGATTTGAGACTGAAGATAATCGTCAATGCAACTAGTAATGTGATTAGTCCAACTAGATTGAGTATCATACATGTAACGATTGTATAAGGAATCTTCACCCGTAGATCCATTATTCCTATAACTAGAATTGCGATAACTAGAAAAAGAACTTTCTAGTTCACTCAGAAAAGAA